CAGTTATTTGGGACCTCTTTCAAGTAAATGCGCATTCCCCACTTTTTTTGGACCGTATAGACAAAACATCTTTTTTTTATTCTTTTCATATTAATGAAATGAAGAATCTTATTTTGAGGAATTGGATGGGTAGAGAACGAGAATCTGAATTTAAAATTTTAGATTCCCATTTTGAAAATGAAGAGACAAAAGAAGAAAAGGATAAAAAAGAACGTATAGAAATATCAGAAGCTTGGGATACCTTTGTATTTATTCAAGCAATAAGAGGTTTAATGTTAGTAATCCAATCTTTTTTTAGAAAATACATTATATTGCCTTCATTTATAATAGCTAAAAATATTTTACGTATGTTATTATTTCAATTCCCCGAGTGGTACGAGGATTTGAAGGAATGGAATAGAGAAATGCATATTAAATGCACCTATAATGGTGTTCAATTATCAGAAACAGAATTTCCCCAAGATTGGTTAACAGACGGCATTCAGATAAAGATTCTATATCCTTTCTGTCTAAAACCTTGGCGAAAAGCTAAGGTACGATCTCATCATAGAGATCGAGGAGATTCAAAATATAAAAACAAAAATTTTTGTTTTTTAACAGTCTGGGGAATGGAAGCAGAACTTCCCTTTGGTTCTCCCCGAAAACGACCTTCTTTTTTTGAACCTATTTATAAAGAACTCAAAAAAAGAAATAGAAGGGTAAAAAATAAGATTTTACAAGTTATAAACTTTTTGAAGGAAAGAATAAAATCCTTTATATTTATAAAAATTAGAAAAGAAAAAACAAAATGGGTCACTAAAATATTTATAGTTATCAAACTCATAATGAAAAAATTGGAAAAAATAAATCCAATTTTTTTATTTGAGTTGAGGAAAGAAAAAGTATATGAAATGAAGGAAAACGAAAAAGATTTACAAAAAAATAAAAAGATTCTTCGCGAATCATCTGTTCGAATTCGACCAAAAAATTGGTTAAATTCTTCACTAATAGAAAGAAGAATGAAAGATCTTTCTGATAAGACAATAAAAATCAGGAATCAAATAGAACGAAACGAAAAAGAAAAAAAAAAAGATATAGTTCTAATTTATGATAATAAAAGGCCGGAATCTTTGAAAATCTTAAAAAGGAAAAATATCCGATTAATGCGTAAATCGCACTACTTTATAAAATCATTCATTGAAAAAATATACATAGATATTTTACTATGTACCATTAGCATTCCTAAGATCAATGCACAACTTTTCTTTAAATCAAAAAAAAATATCTTTAATAAATCCATTTACAACAATAAAAGAAATAAAGAACAAGAAGGAATTGATGAAACAAATCAAAATACAATGAAGTTTCATTTTGGTTTGACTATAAAAAAGTTGTTTTCAAATACTTATAGTACTGAGAATAGGAATCCAAATTCCGATACTTATTGGAACTTATCTTCCCTATCTCAAGCATATGTATTTTACAAATTATCACAAACCCAATTACTTAATAAGGATCGCTTGAGACCTGTATTTCAATATAAAGGAAACTCTCCTTTTTTTAAGGAAAAATTAAAAGACTCTTGTATGATAATGATACACGGAATATTTGATTCCAAATCAAGACATAATAAAATTCATTCGTATGTAATGAACGAATGGAAAAACTGGTTAAAAGGTCATTATCAATACGATCCATCTCAAAAAAAATGGTCTCGATTAGTAACTAAAGAATGGCGAAATAGAATCAATCAACGCTGTATGATTCAAAACCAAAACAAGGAATCAATCCAATTGGATTTATATCAAAAATACCAATTCATTCATTCCATGAAAAAAAATAACTATGCAGCGGATTCTTTTATGAGTCAAAAAGAAAAATGGAAAAAAAATCACAGATATGATCTTTTATCATCTAAATACATAAGTCCTCCTAATTCATATATTTCTGGATCAACATTAGAATTTGAAATAAACGGGGATCGAGAAATTCCATATCATTTCAATACATCGAAACCCGAATCATTTTATGTATTAGTAAGTATACCTAGTAATAATTATCTAGAAAAAGGATATATTATTGATAGGAATATAAATTTGGATAGAAAATATTTTGATTGTAGAATTCCTCATTTTTGTTTTAGAAAGAATATTGAGATCTGGACCAATGCACATATTGGCATGACGATTCATAAAAATACTAAGACTGAAATTAAAAATTTAAAAAAAATGAAAAAAAAAGATCTTTTTTCTACTACGGTTCGTCAAGACATCAAACCATGCAATCAAAAAAGAAACTTTTTTGATTGCATGGGAATGCATCAAGAGGGGTTCTCTGATACTGCATCAAATCATAATACTATATCCAATCTCGAATCTTGGTTCTTCCCAGAATTTGTGCAACTTTTTAACATATATAAGATTCAACCTTGGATCATTCCAATCAAATCACTCTTTTTTCATTTTAATAAAAATGAAAAAATAAATCTAAATACAAAGAAAAATCCTCATGAATCGTCTAATAAAAAAGATCTTGAATTAGTAAATTACAAGCAGGAAGAACAAGAACAACAGGATCAAGGAAATCTTATATCGAATCTACGAAAACAAAAGAATAAAAAAGCTGTTGAAGAAGATTACGCAAGATTAGACATAGAAATTAAAAAGGGTAGAAAAAAAAAAAAATCTCAATATAAGAGAAAAAAACAAACGGAACTAGATTACTTTTTGAAAAAATATTTCCTTTTTCAATTAAGATGGGCTGATCCCTTGAATCAAAGAATAATGAACAATATTAGGGTATATTGTCTCCTACTTAGACTGATAAACCCAAAGGAAATTGCCATATCCTCGATTCAAAGAGGTGAAATAAATCTAGACGAAATGCTAATTCAAAAGGAGCTAGTTCTTACAGAATTGATAAGAAAGGGAATATTTATTATTGAACCAATTCGTCTATCTATAAGAAGGGACGGAAAATCTATTGTATATCAAACTATGGATATTTCATTGGTTGAGAAGAAGAAGCACCAAACAAATAGAAAATACGCAAAAAAAAGACATATTGAGAAAGAGGGGTTTGAAAAATCCATTCCACGATACAGCCACTTATTTTTTAGTGAAGACAAAAATCATTATGATTTCCTTATTCCTGAAAATATTCTATCTCCTAGGCATCGGAGAGAATTTAGAATTCGAATTTGTTTCAATTCACGGAATTGGAATGTTTTGGATAGAAATCCAAGATTTTGCAATGAAAAGAAAATAAAAAACTGTGGACAATTTTTTAATCAGAACAAGCATATTAACACCGATGCAAAAAATTTAATGAAATTCAAATTGTTTCTTTGGCCCAATTATCGATTAGAAGATTTAGCTTGTATGAATCGTTATTGGTTTGATACCAATAACAGCAGTCGTTTCAGTATGTCAAGAATACATATGTATTCACAATTCAGAATGAATTCAATTCAAATGCAAAATTAAAAAATTTTTATTTTTATATATTTTTTTTTTTATTTTATAGTGGATTTCCTACATATCGTGTGACATATTCTGTAGATGAAAGCCGAAATATATAGACTGTATAACATTAGAATTTCTAACACATGATGCTGATTTCATAGTGTATCCATTTTCACTAGGAGTAGCAGAATCTTTTTAGTTTAAGTAAAACGAAATCGTTCTATTTCGTGAATGCATATATTTATCAGACCCTTTTTATCCAATATCCAAATCCAATTTAAAATTGGATAAAATATACAAAACAAATAAACATAAATACATAAACAAAAAACAAATTAGTATATGAATAAATGAAATCCAATTTCGATTTATACTAGATGAAAATAACTGTCATAATAAATCTTATTATTTTTCCTGATCGGTAAAATTCACAGAAAATAAAAATTTTAATTTATTTTATGGTCAAAAATTCATTTATCTCAGTTATTCCACAAGAAGAAAAAGACGAAAATAGTGGGTCTGTTGAATTTCAAGTATTCCATTTCACCAGTAAGATACGGAGACTTACTTCACATTTAGAATTGCACAAAAGAGATTTTTTATCACAAAGGGGTCTGCGAATAATTCTGGGAAAACGTCAACGATTATTGACTTATTTGTCAAAGAAAAATAAAGTGCGTTATAAGAGATTAATGGATCAGTTAGATATTCGGGAACCAAAAACTCGTTAATTTAAATTAAATTTATTATTTGAGTTTATTATTATTTATTATTAGCCTTGTTATTTTTTTTTTTTTTTTTTTAGAATTTACATTTTATATATGACTATATGAATATGAATAGGATTATTTAGAATTACTAGAATTATACTAAATTCAATTTAAATTAGGATAAATTAGGATATATATATATATGAAAAATGAAAATATAATGAAAATATAATATATTTAATATTAAGAAAATAAACATGATTCGTATGTACAACTCATATTTCATGGTTATTCAAACGTAAATCAAAGGATCTTGGCCCTTTCTCATAAACAGATTTTAAAATCTATTGATTCTATAAATTTTTTAAAATCATTGATTCGTCTGGTATCTACAATAGAAAATATATGATTTCCATCATTTTATAATTAAAATTTTATCAGATCGAAAATCTTTTGTGTTCAAAACTTAAATTTATAGACCCAATGTCGCATTCAGTAAAAATTTATGATACATGTATAGGGTGTACCCAATGTGTACGAGCTTGTCCCACGGATGTATTAGAAATGATACCTTGGGACGGATGTAAAGCTAAGCAAATTGCTTCCGCGCCAAGAACCGAGGATTGTGTAGGTTGTAAGAGATGTGAATCCGCTTGCCCAACGGATTTTTTGAGTGTCCGTGTTTATTTATGGCATGAAACAACTCGCAGCATGGGTCTTTCTTATTGATATGTAACAAAAAACTCCCCTTGAATCATTTGATTCCTCTTTACCGAGAAAGCTCCGTACTCGAGAAAATAAAATATATTATTCTTCTCCCGAGCACGGAGTTTTCTGGTCAAAATTTATCTTGTCTTTATCACGAGTTATTTTCCTTCATAAAGGAAATAAGGCGTATAGGAGGGATACTATATGTATATGTATCCTGGAGCTCCCTCTAATGACCTATGTATTTTGTTCAAAAATGTTAAGGGAAAATCTAATTATTAAATAATAATATATATATATAATTATATAATTTTATTATAATTATATATATATTATATATAAATATATATAAATATAATTTTCATATAATTTTATGCCGCCACTCGGACTCGAACCGAGATGCTCTAGCACTGCTTCCTAAGAGCAGCGTGTCTACCAATTTCACCATGGCGGCTTACCTGAAAGAATAATAGTAAATTCATGTTGAATTGTCTATATTCAATAGAGTTTAGGAAACAATGAAGCAAAATGCATTTCCATTCATATGGAAGTGTTCAAGTTCAATATCAAGAATATTCAGTTAGTATTTTCGTAAGTTCAGTTTTCATAAAAAACTTTTCCATTTATGTATTATAAACTATAACTATAACAGAAACCTAGCTTTTTTTTTTTTTTTTTAAGTTATGCTCTTATATTATTATTATTGATATTGATGGAATCACTATAGGTAATGACTAATAAAGAGTAATCCATTTTGAACAATATATGTCTTTCACATACAACCATAAAAATGAGTCACCTATCTTTGAATGGCAGTTCCAAAAAAACGTACTTCTATGTCAAAAAAGCATATTCGTAGAAATCCTTGGAAAAAAAAAGGCTCTTTAGCGGCAGTAAAAGCTTTTTCTTTAGCTAAATCTGTTTCTACCGGACAGTCAAAAAGTTTTTTTTTTGGACAAAAAAACGTTTTTAAAAATCTTAATTGATATGTCTTAAAGAACTTTTAATTTTCGATTTTTGACTTGGAAGACAAATAATTGACATTTACTAATGTATTATTAATGTATATTGTGTATATTGATTGTATTTTTTTTTTTTATTTTTTTTATTTTAATCTCCAATTTAAATTATTTATTATTTAATAGGTACCCTTTTTTATGTTTATGATATTTGTGACCTTAGAACATATATTAACTCATATTTCCTTTTCGATCATCTCAATTGTGATTATGATTCATTTGATGAACTTATTAGTCTATGAAATAGAAGGATTGCGTAATTCGTCAGAAAAGGGGATGATAGCTACTTTTTTCTCTATAACAGGGTTTTTAGTTATTCGTTGGATTTCTTCAGGACATTTTCCCTTAAGTAATTTATATGAATCATTAATCTTCCTTTCGTGGAGTTTCTCCATTATTCATATGATTCCATATCTTGGGAATCATAAAAATTATTTAAGCACAATAACTGCACCAAGTGCCATTTTTACCCAAGGTTTTGCCACGTCAGGTCTTTCAATTGAAATGCATCAATCCGCAATATTAGTACCTGCTCTACAATCTCACTGGTTAATGATGCATGTCAGTATGATGCTATTGAGCTATGCAGTTCTTTTATGCGGATCATTATTATCAGTTGCTCTTATAGTGATTACATTTCGAAAAAATATCGATTTTTTTTTGAACAATAATTTGATAAGCTTAAGGAAGTCATTTTTCTTTGTTGGTACGATAGAATATTTGAACGAAAAAGAAAGTGTATTTAAAAAGACTTCTTTTCTCTCATTTCTAAATTTTTACAAATATCAATTAATTCAGCGTTTGGATTATTGGAGTTATCGTGTCATTAGTTTAGGGTTTACCTTTTTAACCATAGGCATTCTTTCTGGAGCAGTATGGGCTAATGAAGCATGGGGTTCTTATTGGAATTGGGATCCTAAGGAAACTTGGGCATTTATTACTTGGACCATATTTGCAATCTATTTACATATTAGAACAAATAAAAAATTGCAAGACCAAGGCACAAATTCGGCATTTGTGGCTTCTATAGGATTTATCCTAATTTGGATATGCTATTTTGGGATCAATCTATTAGGAATCGGGTTCCATAGTTATGGTTCATTCCCATTTATATCTAATTGAATAAAATAAACTACATGAAGAACACATAAAAACATCGTCTGATAGACAATGAGTATTTGTGCGAGTTTTTGAAAACCGTTTGAATGGAGGAATTATTCAAATGGTTCTCAAAAACTCTAGATGTATTTCATTACAATTCTAATTCACTCTTCATTTTTTTCATTGTACAATGAAGAATCGTGAAAAGATGAAAGTCAAAGAATTATAAGACTTTCCTTCTAATTAATTAGAATTTTATAAGCTATAAAAAGAATTAGTATCTATTTTCTATAAAAATAATCAAAGTTATTAGCTAATATAACTTGTACCTTGTCAACCGATAACGGAAGAACGAAATCAGGATAAATCTCAATTCCTATTACAGGTAGAAAGATACAGATCGAAAGAAATAGTTTTCGCGGTCCAGCAGAATATGAAAATTTATAGTTTGGTATATTGAATAGCTTGTATTCATAGAAAATATGACGTAACATAGACAATAAAAAAATAGGAGTTAATATCATTCCAATTGCTATTACAAAAGTAATTAACATTTTTGGTATGCTTTTCAAAGTTGCGTTGACCAAGAGATGTTGAAGCTGCATAAAAGATTTGTATTATTCCTACTATGATCAACCAGAGAGATAATTTAGAATGAGCGTGAACTAACAATTCCATATTGATCCGAATCAATATAAGAAAACCAAAATGGAATATTATTTCCAATGCTGCGGGATATGATTGATTAGCTAATTTTTATAAATCTAATGTTTGTTGGTTCAAGTGATAAATCCTGTCAGTAAAATGGGTCCTAAGGAAAGTCTTATAATTCTTTGACTTTCATCTTTTCACGATTCTTCATTGTACAATGAAAAAAATGAAGAGTGAATTAGAATTGTAATGAAATACATCTAGAGTTTTTGAGAACCATTTGAATAATTCCTCCATTCAAACGGTTTTCAAAAACTCGCACAAATACTCATTGTCTATCAGACGATGTTTTTATGTGTTCTTCATGTAGTTTATTTTATTCAATTAGATATAAATGGGAATGAACCATAACTATGGAACCCGATTCCTAATAGATTGATCCCAAAATAGCATATCCAAATTAGGATAAATCCTATAGAAGCCACAAATGCCGAATTTGTGCCTTGGTCTTGCAATTTTTTATTTGTTCTAATATGTAAATAGATTGCAAATATGGTCCAAGTAATAAATGCCCAAGTTTCCTTAGGATCCCAATTCCAATAAGAACCCCATGCTTCATTAGCCCATACTGCTCCAGAAAGAATGCCTATGGTTAAAAAGGTAAACCCTAAACTAATGACACGATAACTCCAATAATCCAAACGCTGAATTAATTGATATTTGTAAAAATTTAGAAATGAGAGAAAAGAAGTCTTTTTAAATACACTTTCTTTTTCGTTCAAATATTCTATCGTACCAACAAAGAAAAATGACTTCCTTAAGCTTATCAAATTATTGTTCAAAAAAAAATCGATATTTTTTCGAAATGTAATCACTATAAGAGCAACTGATAATAATGATCCGCATAAAAGAACTGCATAGCTCAATAGCATCATACTGACATGCATCATTAACCAGTGAGATTGTAGAGCAGGTACTAATATTGCGGATTGATGCATTTCAATTGAAAGACCTGACGTGGCAAAACCTTGGGTAAAAATGGCACTTGGTGCAGTTATTGTGCTTAAATAATTTTTATGATTCCCAAGATATGGAATCATATGAATAATGGAGAAACTCCACGAAAGGAAGATTAATGATTCATATAAATTACTTAAGGGAAAATGTCCTGAAGAAATCCAACGAATAACTAAAAACCCTGTTATAGAGAAAAAAGTAGCTATCATCCCCTTTTCTGACGAATTACGCAATCCTTCTATTTCATAGACTAATAAGTTCATCAAATGAATCATAATCACAATTGAGATGATCGAAAAGGAAATATGAGTTAATATATGTTCTAAGGTCACAAATATCATAAACATAAAAAAGGGTACCTATTAAATAATAAATAATTTAAATTGGAGATTAAAATAAAAAAAATAAAAAAAAAAAATACAATCAATATACACAATATACATTAATAATACATTAGTAAATGTCAATTATTTGTCTTCCAAGTCAAAAATCGAAAATTAAAAGTTCTTTAAGACATATCAATTAAGATTTTTAAAAACGTTTTTTTGTCCAAAAAAAAAACTTTTTGACTGTCCGGTAGAAACAGATTTAGCTAAAGAAAAAGCTTTTACTGCCGCTAAAGAGCCTTTTTTTTTCCAAGGATTTCTACGAATATGCTTTTTTGACATAGAAGTACGTTTTTTTGGAACTGCCATTCAAAGATAGGTGACTCATTTTTATGGTTGTATGTGAAAGACATATATTGTTCAAAATGGATTACTCTTTATTAGTCATTACCTATAGTGATTCCATCAATATCAATAATAATAATATAAGAGCATAACTTAAAAAAAAAAAAAAAAAGCTAGGTTTCTGTTATAGTTATAGTTTATAATACATAAATGGAAAAGTTTTTTATGAAAACTGAACTTACGAAAATACTAACTGAATATTCTTGATATTGAACTTGAACACTTCCATATGAATGGAAATGCATTTTGCTTCATTGTTTCCTAAACTCTATTGAATATAGACAATTCAACATGAATTTACTATTATTCTTTCAGGTAAGCCGCCATGGTGAAATTGGTAGACACGCTGCTCTTAGGAAGCAGTGCTAGAGCATCTCGGTTCGAGTCCGAGTGGCGGCATAAAATTATATGAAAATTATATTTATATATATTTATATATAATATATATATAATTATAATAAAATTATATAATTATATATATATATTATTATTTAATAATTAGATTTTCCCTTAACATTTTTGAACAAAATACATAGGTCATTAGAGGGAGCTCCAGGATACATATACATATAGTATCCCTCCTATACGCCTTATTTCCTTTATGAAGGAAAATAACTCGTGATAAAGACAAGATAAATTTTGACCAGAAAACTCCGTGCTCGGGAGAAGAATAATATATTTTATTTTCTCGAGTACGGAGCTTTCTCGGTAAAGAGGAATCAAATGATTCAAGGGGAGTTTTTTGTTACATATCAATAAGAAAGACCCATGCTGCGAGTTGTTTCATGCCATAAATAAACACGGACACTCAAAAAATCCGTTGGGCAAGCGGATTCACATCTCTTACAACCTACACAATCCTCGGTTCTTGGCGCGGAAGCAATTTGCTTAGCTTTACATCCGTCCCAAGGTATCATTTCTAATACATCCGTGGGACAAGCTCGTACACATTGGGTACACCCTATACATGTATCATAAATTTTTACTGAATGCGACATTGGGTCTATAAATTTAAGTTTTGAACACAAAAGATTTTCGATCTGATAAAATTTTAATTATAAAATGATGGAAATCATATATTTTCTATTGTAGATACCAGACGAATCAATGATTTTAAAAAATTTATAGAATCAATAGATTTTAAAATCTGTTTATGAGAAAGGGCCAAGATCCTTTGATTTACGTTTGAATAACCATGAAATATGAGTTGTACATACGAATCATGTTTATTTTCTTAATATTAAATATATTATATTTTCATTATATTTTCATTTTTCATATATATATATATCCTAATTTATCCTAATTTAAATTGAATTTAGTATAATTCTAGTAATTCTAAATAATCCTATTCATATTCATATAGTCATATATAAAATGTAAATTCTAAAAAAAAAAAAAAAAAAATAACAAGGCTAATAATAAATAATAATAAACTCAAATAATAAATTTAATTTAAATTAACGAGTTTTTGGTTCCCGAATATCTAACTGATCCATTAATCTCTTATAACGCACTTTATTTTTCTTTGACAAATAAGTCAATAATCGTTGACGTTTTCCCAGAATTATTCGCAGACCCCTTTGTGATAAAAAATCTCTTTTGTGCAATTCTAAATGTGAAGTAAGTCTCCGTATCTTACTGGTGAAATGGAATACTTGAAATTCAACAGACCCACTATTTTCGTCTTTTTCTTCTTGTGGAATAACTGAGATAAATGAATTTTTGACCATAAAATAAATTAAAATTTTTATTTTCTGTGAATTTTACCGATCAGGAAAAATAATAAGATTTATTATGACAGTTATTTTCATCTAGTATAAATCGAAATTGGATTTCATTTATTCATATACTAATTTGTTTTTTGTTTATGTATTTATGTTTATTTGTTTTGTATATTTTATCCAATTTTAAATTGGATTTGGATATTGGATAAAAAGGGTCTGATAAATATATGCATTCACGAAATAGAACGATTTCGTTTTACTTAAACTAAAAAGATTCTGCTACTCCTAGTGAAAATGGATACACTATGAAATCAGCATCATGTGTTAGAAATTCTAATGTTATACAGTCTATATATTTCGGCTTTCATCTACAGAATATGTCACACGATATGTAGGAAATCCACTATAAAATAAAAAAAAAAATATATAAAAATAAAAATTTTTTAATTTTGCATTTGAATTGAATTCATTCTGAATTGTGAATACATATGTATTCTTGACATACTGAAACGACTGCTGTTATTGGTATCAAACCAATAACGATTCATACAAGCTAAATCTTCTAATCGATAATTGGGCCAAAGAAACAATTTGAATTTCATTAAATTTTTTGCATCGGTGTTAATATGCTTGTTCTGATTAAAAAATTGTCCACAGTTTTTTATTTTCTTTTCATTGCAAAATCTTGGATTTCTATCCAAAACATTCCAATTCCGTGAATTGAAACAAATTCGAATTCTAAATTCTCTCCGATGCCTAGGAGATAGAATATTTTCAGGAATAAGGAAATCATAATGATTTTTGTCTTCACTAAAAAATAAGTGGCTGTATCGTGGAATGGATTTTTCAAACCCCTCTTTCTCAATATGTCTTTTTTTTGCGTATTTTCTATTTGTTTGGTGCTTCTTCTTCTCAACCAATGAAATATCCATAGTTTGATATACAATAGATTTTCCGTCCCTTCTTATAGATAGACGAATTGGTTCAATAATAAATATTCCCTTTCTTATCAATTCTGTAAGAACTAGCTCCTTTTGAATTAGCATTTCGTCTAGATTTATTTCACCTCTTTGAATCGAGGATATGGCAATTTCCTTTGGGTTTATCAGTCTAAGTAGGAGACAATATACCCTAATATTGTTCATTATTCTTTGATTCAAGGGATCAGCCCATCTTAATTGAAAAAGGAAATATTTTTTCAAAAAGTAATCTAGTTCCGTTTGTTTTTTTCTCTTATATTGAGATTTTTTTTTTTTTCTACCCTTTTTAATTTCTATGTCTAATCTTGCGTAATCTTCTTCAACAGCTTTTTTATTCTTTTGTTTTCGTAGATTCGATATAAGATTTCCTTGATCCTGTTGTTCTTGTTCTTCCTGCTTGTAATTTACTAATTCAAGATCTTTTTTATTAGACGATTCATGAGGATTTTTCTTTGTATTTAGATTTATTTTTTCATTTTTATTAAAATGAAAAAAGAGTGATTTGATTGGAATGATCCAAGGTTGAATCTTATATATGTTAAAAAGTTGCACAAATTCTGGGAAGAACCAAGATTCGAGATTGGATATAGTATTATGATTTGATGCAGTATCAGAGAACCCCTCTTGATGCATTCCCATGCAATCAAAAAAGTTTCTTTTTTGATTGCATGGTTTGATGTCTTGACGAACCGTAGTAGAAAAAAGATCTTTTTTTTTCATTTTTTTTAAATTTTTAATTTCAGTCTTAGTATTTTTATGAATCGTCATGCCAATATGTGCATTGGTCCAGATCTCAATATTCTTTCTAAAACAAAAATGAGGAATTCTACAATCAAAATATTTTCTATCCAAATTTATATTCCTATCAATAATATATCCTTTTTCTAGATAATTATTACTAGGTATACTTACTAATACATAAAATGATTCGGGTTTCGATGTATTGAAATGATATGGAATTTCTCGATCCCCGTTTATTTCAAATTCTAATGTTGATCCAGAAATATATGAATTAGGAGGACTTATGTATTTAGATGATAAAAGATCATATCTGTGATTTTTTTTCCATTTTTCTTTTTGACTCATAAAAGAATCCGCTGCATAGTTATTTTTTTTCATGGAATGAATGAATTGGTATTTTTGATATAAATCCAATTGGATTGATTCCTTGTTTTGGTTTTGAATCATACAGCGTTGATTGATTCTATTTCGCCATTCTTTAGTTACTAATCGAGACCATTTTTTTTGAGATGGATCGTATTGATAATGACCTTTTAACCAGTTTTTCCATTCGTTCATTACATACGAATGAATTTTATTATGTCTTGATTTGGAATCAAATATTCCGTGTATCATTATCATACAAGAGTCTTTTAATTTTTCCTTAAAAAAAGGAGAGTTTCCTTTATATTGAAATACAGGTCTCAAGCGATCCTTATTAAGTAATTGGGTTTGTGATAATTTGTAAAATACATATGCTTGAGATAGGGAAGATAAGTTCCAATAAGTATCGGAATTTGGATTCCTATTCTCAGTACTATAAGTATTTGAAAACAACTTTTTTATAGTCAAACCAAAATGAAACTTCATTGTATTTTGATTTGTTTCATCAATTCCTTCTTGTTCTTTATTTCTTTTATTGTTGTAAATGGATTTATTAAAGATATTTTTTTTTGATTTAAAGAAAAGTTGTGCATTGATCTTAGGAATGCTAATGGTACATAGTAAAATATCTATGTATATTTTTTCAATGAATGATTTTATAAAGTAGTGCGATTTACGCATTAATCGGATATTTTTCCTTTTTAAGATTTTCAAAGATTCCGGCCTTTTATTATCATAAATTAGAACTATATCTTTTTTTTTTTCTTTTTCGTTTCGTTCTATTTGATTCCTGATTTTTATTGTCTTATCAGAAAGATCTTTCATTCTTCTTTCTATTAGTGAAGAATTTAACCAATTTTTTGGTCGAATTCGAACAGATGATTCGCGAAGAATCTTTTTATTTTTTTGTAAATCTTTTTCGTTTTCCTTCATTTCATATACTTTTTCTTTCCTCAACTCAAATAAAAAAATTGGATTTATTTTTTCCAATTTTTTCATTATGAGTTTGATAACTATAAATATTTTAGTGACCCATTTTGTTTTTTCTTTTCTAATTTTTATAAATATAAAGGATTTTATTCTTTCCTTCAAAAAGTTTATAACTTGTAAAATCTTATTTTTTACCCTTCTATTTCTTTTTTTGAGTTCTTTATAAATAGGTTCAAAAAAAGAAGGTCGTTTTCGGGGAGAACCAAAGGGAAGTTCTGCTTCCATTCCCCAGACTGTTAAAAAACAAAAATTTTTGTTTTTATATTTTGAATCTCCTCGATCTCTATGATGAGATCGTACCTTAGCTTTTCGCCAAGGTTTTAGACAGAAAGGATATAGAATCTTTATCTGAATGCCGTCTGTTAACCAATCTTGGGGAAATTCTGTTTCTGATAATTGAACACCATTATAGGTGCATTTAATATGCATTTCTCTATTCCATTCCTTCAAATCCTCGTACCACTCGGGGAATTGAAATAATAACATACGTAAAATATTTTTAGCTATTATAAATGAAGGCAATATAATGTATTTTCTAAAAAAAGATTGGATTACTAACATTAAACCTCTTATTGCTTGAATAAATACAAAGGTATCCCAAGCTTCTGATATTTCTATACGTTCTTTTTTATCCTTTTCTTCTTTTGTCTCTTCATTTTCAAAATGGGAATCTAAAATTTTAAATTCAGATTCTCGTTCTCTACCCATCCAATTCCTCAAAATAAGATTCTTCATTTCATTAATATGAAAAGAATAAAAAAAAGATGTTTTGTCTATACGGTCCAAAAAAAGTGGGGAATGCGCATTTACTTGAAAGAG